TAGAATCACTGACTCAGGTCCATTGTTGAATCTTACTCAGCGGAATATGGGGGTACTTATGGCAGAACGGGTCGATCTGGTCTTTCACAATAAAGTGATAGATGGAACTGCTATGAAACGACTTATTAGCAGATTAATAGATCATTTCGGAATGGCATATACATCACATATCCTGGATCAAATGAAGACTTTGGGTTTCCAGCAAGCCACTGCTACATCTATTTCATTAGGAATAGATGATCTTTTAACAATACCATCTAAGGGATGGTTAGTCCGAGACGCTGAACAACAAAGTTTTATTTTGGAGAAACATCATCATTATGGGAATGTTCATGCAGTAGAAAAATTACGTCAATCTATTGAGATTTGGTATGCTACAAGCGAATATTTGAGACAAGAAATGAATCCTAATTTTCGGATGACTGATTCTTCTAATCCAGTCCATCTAATGTCCTTTTCGGGAGCTAGAGGAAATGCATCTCAAGTACACCAATTAGTAGGTATGAGAGGATTAATGTCAGATCCCCAAGGACAAATGATTGATTTACCTATTCAAAGCAATTTGCGTGAAGGACTCTCTTTGACAGAATATATAATTTCCTGCTACGGAGCCCGCAAGGGAGTCGTGGATACTGCTGTACGTACATCAGATGCTGGATATCTCACGCGTAGACTTGTTGAAGTGGTTCAACACATTATTGTACGTAGAATAGATTGTGGTACTATCCAAGGTATTTCCGTGAGTCCTCGAAATGAGATGACAGAAAGAGTTTTTGTCCAAACACTAATTGGTCGTGTATTAGCAGACGATATATATATAGGTCTACGATGCATTGCCGCTAGGAATCAAGATATTGGAATTGGGCTTATCAATCGATTCATAACCTTTCGAGCACGATCAATATATATTCGAACCCCCTTTACTTGCAGAAGCACATCTTGGATCTGCCAATTATGTTATGGTCGGAGTACTACTCATGGTGACCTAGCCGAATTGGGAGAAGCTGTAGGTATTATTGCGGGTCAATCAATTGGGGAACCGGGGACTCAACTAACATTAAGAACTTTTCATACCGGTGGAGTATTCACAGGTGGTACTGCCGAACATGTACGAGCTCCTTCTAACGGAAAAATCAAATTTAATGAGGATTTTGTTCATCCCACACGTACCCGTCATGGGCATCCTGCTTTTTTATGTTCTATAGATCTATATGTAATTATTGAGAGTCGGGGTGTTATCCATAATGTGAATATTCCGCCAAAGAGTTTGATTTTAGTTCAAAATAATCAATATGTAGAATCAGAACAAGTGATCGCTGAGATTCGTGCGGGAACGTCCACTTTTCATTTTAAAGAGAGGGTCCGAAAACATATTTACTCTGAATCAGAGGGAGAAATGCACTGGAGTACCGATGTCTACCATGCACCCGAATATACATATGGTAATGTTCATCTATTACCAAAAACAAGTCATTTATGGATATTAGCAGGAGGCCCACGCAAATCCAGTATAGTATCTTTTTCGATCCACAAGGATCAAGATCAAATGAATGCTCATTCTTTTTCTGCCGAAGACAAATATATCTCTGATCTCTCAATGACTAATGATCGAGTAAGACATAAATTGTTGGATACTTATAGTAAAAAAGATATGGAAATCATTGATTATTCAATATCTGATCGAATTATATCCAATGGTAAGTGGAATTTCATATATCCGTCTATTCTTCAAGAGAATTCATATTTATTAGCAAAAAGACGAAGAAATAGATTCATCATACCATTAAAATATGATCAAGAACGTCAAAAAGAACTAATATCCTGTTTTGGTATTTCGATCGAAATACCCATAAATGGTATTTTACGTAGAAATAGTATTTTTGCTTATTTTGATGATCCACGATATAGAAGAAGCAGTTCAGGAATTACTAAATATGGGGCCGTGGAGGTAGATTCAATCGTCAAAAAAGAGGATTTGATTGAGTATCGAGGAACAAAAGAATTGAGTCTTAAATACCAAATGAAAGTAGATCGGTTTTTTTTCATTCCCGAAGAAATGCATATTTTATCTGGATCCTCGTCTATTATGGTCCGGAACAATAGTATCATTAGAGTAGATACACAACTTGCTTTAAATAAAAGAAGTCGAGTAGGCGGATTAGTTCGAGTGGAGAGAAAAAAAAAAAGTATTGAACTGAGAATCTTTTATGGAGATATTCATTTTCCTGGAGAGACAGATAAGATATCCAGGCACTGCGGCATTTTGATACCGCCCGTAACGGGAAAAAAAAAAAATTCTAAGGAATCAAAAAAATTGAAAGATTGGATCTATGTCCAGCGGATCACACCTACCAAGAAAAAATATTTTGTTTCGGTTCGGCCCGTAGTCACATATGAAATAGCCGACGGGATAAATTTAGCAACACTTTTTCCTCAGGATCTCTTGCAGGAAAAGGATGATGTCCAACTTCAAGTTGTCAATTATATTCTTTCGGAATATGGCAAGTCAATTCAAGAAATTTATAACACAAGTATTCAATTAGTTCGGACTTGCTTAGTATTAAATTGGGACCAAAAACAAAACGGTTCCAAAGAAGAGGTTTATGCGTCGTTTGTTGAGGTAAGGGCAAATGATCTAATTCGCGATTTCATAAGAATTGAGTTAGTCAAAGTCAAGTCCACTCTTTCATATAGTGGAAAAAGATATAGATATAATATAACAGATTCGAGATTGATTCCCAATAAGAGATTAGATCGTGCCAATATCAATCCCTTTCATTCCAAGGCGAAGTTTAAATTAGTTACCCAACAGCAAGGAATTATTGGTACGTTCTTGAATCGAAATAAGGAATGCCAATCTTTGATAATTTTGTCATCATCCAACTGTTTTCAAATTAGTCCATTCAACGGTTCGAAATATAACAATAACAATGCGATAAAAGAATTGGATCCCCTAATCTCAATTAGGTATTTGTTAGGTCCCTTAGGTACTATAGTACCTAAAATAGCGAATTTTTATTCATCTTACCATTTATTAACTCATAATCATATATCGTTAAAGAAATATTTGCTACTTGACAATTTTAAACAGACTTTTCAAGTACTTAAATATTGTTTAATGGATGAAAATAGGAGAATTTCTAATCTCGATCCATGCAGTAATATAATTTTGAATCCATTCCATTTAAATTGGTGTTTTCTCCATCATGATTCTGGTGAAGAGACCTCCATAATAAATTGCCTTGGACAATTTATTTGTGAAAATGCATGTCTATTCAAATACGGACCACACATAAAAAAATCTGGTCAAATTTTAATTGTTCATGTTGATGCCTTAGTTATAAGATCGGCTAAGCCCTATTTAGCTACCCCAGGAACAACAGTTCATGGTCATTATGGAGAAATCCTTTATGAAGGAAAGACACTAGTTACATTTATATACGAAAAATCAAGATCTGGTGACATAACGCAGGGTCTTCCAAAAGTGGAACAGGTCTTAGAAGTGCGTTCAATTGATTCAATATCGATGAACCTCGAAAAGAGAGTTGAAAGTTGGAACGAACGTATACCAAGAATTCTTGGAATCCCCTGGGGATTCTTGGTTGGAGCTGAGCTAACCATAGCCCAGAGTCGTATCTCTTTGGTTAATAAAATTCAAAAGGTTTATCGATCTCAGGGGGTACAGATACATAACAGGCATATAGAGATCATTGTACGTCAAATAACATCAAAAGTGTTGGTTTCAGAAGATGGAATGTCTAATGTTTTTTCACCCGGAGAATTAATAGGAATGTTGCGAGCGGAACGAGCGGGACGTGCTTTAGACGAAGCGATCAATTATCGGGCAATTTTATTGGGAATAACGAGGGCATCCCTTAATACTCAAAGTTTCATATCCGAAGCGAGTTTTCAAGAAACCGCTCGAGTTTTAGCAAAAGCCGCTTTACGAGGTCGTATTGATTGGTTGAAAGGACTGAAAGAGAACGTTGTTTTGGGGGGGCTTATTCCTGTTGGTACTGGATTCAAAAAATTAGTGCACCATTCAAGGGAAGACAAAAATATTTATTTGGAAATAAAAAGGAAAAATTTATTCAAGTTGGAAATGAGAGATATTTTGTTATACCATAGAGAATTTTTTTGTTCTTGTGCTCCAAACAATTTTCATGGGACATCACAACAACCATTTACGCAATTTAATGATTTTTAAGAAGAGATTCATTCTTTTTACTTTAACTTTCTGGTTGGGTTGGTACGATTATGAATATTAATTTAGTCAAAAAAATAATAAAATAATAATAAGTAATTAAAATAAATTAATGGTTTGGGCCGTATATCAAAGGTCAATCTACGGTAGAAAGAAGGTTCCGTCGGAACAATTATTTATTTCAGAGTACCTTGTCTCTTTGTTAAAAAAAAAAAAAAGAGAAAGTGTGGGGAAATGTGGAAAAAATGACAAAAAGATATTGGAACATCAATTTAGGCGAAATGATGAAAGCGGGAGTGCATTTTGGTCATGGTACTAGAAAATGGAATCCTAGAATGGCTCCTTACATCTCTGCAAAACGTAAAGGTATTCATATTATAAATCTTACGAGAACTGCTCGTTTTTTATCAGAAGCCTGCGATTTAGTTTTTAATGCAGCAAGTAGTGGAAAAACCTTTTTAATCGTTGGTACCAAAAATAAAGTAGCGGATTTAGTAGCATCAGCTGCAATAGGGGCTCGGTGTCATTATGTTAATAAAAAGTGGCTTGGTGGTATGTTAACGAACTGGTCCACTACGGAAACGAGACTTCATAAGTTCAGGGACTTAATAGTAGAACAAAAAATGGGGAAACTCAACCGTCTTTCGAAAAGAGATGCAGCAATGTTGAAGAGAAAATTATCTACCTTGCAAACATATCTGGGTGGGATCAAATATATGACGGGGTTACCCGATATTGTAATCATCGTTGATCAGCAAGAAGAATATACGGCTCTTCGAGAATGTGTCATTTTAGGGATTCCTACTATTTGTTTAATTGATACAAATTGTGACCCGGATCTCGCAGATATTTCAATTCCAGCCAACGATGATGCTATAGCTTCAATTCGATTCATTCTTAATAAATTAGTATTCGCAATTTGCGAGGGTCATTCTAGCTATATAAGAAATCGTTGATTATGATTAAGAATAATCAAATTAATTCATTGTTTGGGAACTCAATAGATTTATTGGATCGGTTACTATATTCTTGAACTTCAAAAAGAGATTAAAGAAAAAGAGATAAAGATAAAAAATAGGGATATTTTAGATTATGTTATATGATTTTTAGTATCCTAAATTCAATTTGTATTAATGATTAATGTTGGTGAGTTGAGAAAGAAATGAAATGGTTCAATCAAAATCAATTTTTAAGTTCGATTTATATCAGAGGAAAATATGAATGCTATACCATGTTCCATTAAAACACTCAATGGGTTATATGATATATCGGGTGTAGAAGTAGGCCAACATTTATATTGGCAAATAGGAGGTTTACAAATCCATGCCCAAGTACTTATCACTTCTTGGGTCGTAATTGCTATCTTATTAGGTTCAGTCATCATAGCAGTTCGGAATCCACAAACAATTCCGACCAACGGTCAGAATTTCTTCGAATATGTCCTTGAATTTATTCGAGACTTGAGTAAAACTCAGATTGGAGAAGAATATGGCCCCTGGGTTCCCTTTATTGGAACGATGTTCCTATTTATTTTTGTTTCTAACTGGTCAGGTGCTCTTTTACCTTGGAAACTTATACAGTTACCTCATGGGGAGTTAGCTGCGCCCACGAATGATATAAATACTACTGTTGCTTTAGCTTTACCCACGTCAGTGGCATATTTTTATGCGGGTCTTACCAAAAAAGGATTGGGGTATTTTGGGAAATACATCCAACCAACTCCAATACTTTTACCAATTAACATCCTAGAAGATTTTACAAAACCTTTATCTCTTAGTTTTCGACTTTTCGGGAATATATTGGCTGATGAATTAGTAGTTGTTGTTCTTGTTTCTTTAGTACCTTCAGTAGTTCCTATCCCCGTTATGTTTCTTGGTTTATTTACAAGCGGTATTCAAGCTCTTATTTTTGCAACTTTAGCCGCGGCTTATATAGGTGAATCCATGGAGGGTCATCATTGATTAGCTTTTTTAATAGTCTTTTTTCATTTAATCGAATTCATGCATGGTTCCAAATACCAAATACATATGTATAAACAACCCAATCTCGTAGGAGGGAAGATAGACAATATTACGGAATTAGAAAAATGGGTTAGGGGGTTTAGTCAAACTAGATATATGTAGTGTCTAGCCCTTACATATATTTCGAAAAAATTATTCTAAAATCCAATTCAATAAAAAAAAAAATGCAAATGGTTTACATTATGGAAGAAACAAATGTATATGTGATATTAGATATTTACTAGTTACTAGTTATATAGGGATTATCCCTATGGACCAGATAAAAGGACTATATAAATTATAGAATTTTATTTATAAATTTTTATATTTTATTTATTCCTATTTCTTTCCGAATATATTATTAATATTTATTTATATATTTATAGTATTACTATACTATAATACTATAGTATTTATTATTACTATAACTATATTGATATTGTATCATTAACCATTTTTTTTTTGTACGAGGAACTTACTATGAATCCACTGATTTCTGCCGCTTCCGTTATTGCCGCTGGATTGGCCGTAGGGCTTGCTTCCATTGGGCCTGGAGTAGGCCAAGGTACTGCTGCGGGCCAAGCTGTCGAGGGTATTGCGAGACAACCAGAAGCGGAAGGTAAAATAAGAGGTACTTTATTGCTTAGTCTAGCTTTTATGGAAGCTTTAACAATTTACGGACTAGTCGTGGCATTAGCACTTTTATTTGCGAATCCTTTTGTTTAATTGAATCCTAAAATTAGAAATGTGAAAACGTACGTTATACGTTTCTTTCTTAGTTTGGTTTATTAACTCGGACTTGCCGTTTGCTTCTTCTAATTATATCAACACTTTTATAATTATTTATGAGACAATACCCCGGAAAGGGCATATTTTAGATTTGAGGATGAAGAATTCACGGATCCGTTCGCTTTCTTCCTTCCCATTTCCACCCTTAGTACAACGGAAACCTTTTTATTTTTACTAGGAAACGTTTAAAGAAACGAAATATTTCGCAATTGGTGTTGGTATGAGGCCTAATCTTATTATGGAGAACTTAAAAGAATAAAAAATTTTCATATTTTAAATAAATTATAAATTACTAGATTATTTAATCTATTCCCATAAAAAAATAAATTAATAAAAAGAAATCGATCAGGGCGAGGCGAGTGAGGTGATACAAAAAGAACTATGTTCTTTGTTAGTCTTATCTATAAGAAAGAGGAGAGTATATGAAAAATATAACCGATTTTTTCGTTTCCTTGGGCTATTGGCCATCCGCCGGAAGTTTCGGGTTTAATACCGATATTTTAGCAA